AAGGATTCATCCAATGGAATCCCAACTCCCTTTCTTTTGGATTTCCTTTCTATTTAGATAGGGTATAGACCTAATTCTTATACAAAGAAAATTCTTCCGCTTCACTTTGTTTTGCTTTCCCTGGAATCTCTAGAAAAAACAATTGCTCTATCCTTTATTTAAGGATAGTCAGAGACTATTAAATAAAAAAGAAAATACTTACTATTAATTAATTCGATTAGAATCTAATTGAAATAGGATGACTAATGTATGCAGCCTAATGAGGAAGAATACTAAAAAAAAGAACACTATTTCAGAATTATGAAACAAAATATCCAGTTTTATTATTTACTCTTTCTTTTTTTTTTTCGATTTTTTCTATTTAATTAAATTAAAGTAAATTCAAATTAAAGTGTATCCATTTAGATAATGTATATTTTTATCTACTATTAATATACTTCAAACAAAATAGGAATTCACAAAATGGAGAAAATCATTGGAGTCATTCTAGGAAAGTCTAGGGACTTAGAGCATATCCTAGTTGAAGGAGGATGGAATTCAAATCAGGTAAGAGATCTTCCTTCTATTGATTTGAAGGAAATTCTTTTTTCTTTTCTTGTCTCTATGATTTTCGATGAATGAGCCTATGGTAAAGCTTTTATCTCTATTCTATGGGGCAAATGACCGTCGAGTCTATAAACAAGTACTAATAAAGAAAAGCAAATTATACTAAAAGAAAAGAAACATTGGATATCCATCCTAAAATCTAAAAAAAGACATATACATTAGGGCTATACGGATTCGAACCGTAGACCTTCTCGGTAAAACAGATCAAACGGATTATTATCGAAATGATTCGAACTGTTTCAAAGACCCAACATGCATTTTTCTGCATTGGGCTCTTTCATCAACTGGATGTGATGTAAAGATCAGTTAATCTACCATAGTTTTTCTTTACGGAAAGATAATAAGATGGCTCCCTGTGCTCTGATTGATTATTTGTATTATCATCTATCTAGGAGCAATACCAAAGTGTTTCAAAGGAGGATTACCTTGACTTAGGTATGCCTCGGGCTTAAATGAAATCAACCTAAGTGAAATGGAGTCTCTATCGTTCCGCCGCAAGAGTTGACTATGAGACTTCATACACCTTAAAGTTCATAGAACGAAAAGAAGTTTTTTGGAGGCCCTTATCCTCATTACGCCTAGCATTGAGTGGGCTGGATATTCACCTTATCAACTAGCAAATCAATAGGGTTCTATTTGATTAGGCACCTGAATTGGCACCTGAATCGGACTGAACCGACTGTTTGTCAGGCTACTGTTCTCCTATTCTTTCGAATCCATGAAGTAAGACATTGATTTTGCAATAAGATCTGTTATGTTCATTGCATAATAAGTTCCCTTGAAAAGCATTGGCGCACGTGTAAGCGAGTTGCTCTACCGAACTGAGCTATAGCCCTTATCAGAAATATCTTAACATATATAGAATTTCTTGTCAAGATGAATATTCTCTAATGCTGAAGGATATCACTTTGATTTGTTTACTATATTTACTATATAACATAATAACATACCCATAAATAACATACCAATAACGGATCGGTATTGCTTATAAAAAGGATTCGATCTATAATCGATCGAAGTAATGTGCATTCTTTTATGGTGATAAATTGCCTACTTAACTCAGTGGTTAGAGTACTGCTTTCATACGGCGGGAGTCATTGGTTCAAATCCAATAGTAGGTAGGTAGAAAAATTCTTAGATAGCATTGGACTTACTTCGCTTCGCTATCTAATAACTTTTTCTACCCCTCTTTCCTTTTTCTTTGTATCAATGAAACCTTTGGATTGTCTTCAATTGGATGGGGGAATCCAATTGACAGCCTCGACTCGTATCCTAGCTCGTCTGAGAGCTAGCTTTGCTTGAACCAATTCTTTCGTACCCTCAGCTTTACCCAAGTTAGCTTCGGCTATTTCAAGTGCCTCTTGAGCTTCTTCTGCATCAATGTCACTACCCAGTTCTGCATCATTCCCTAAAATAATGATCTCATTATTAACTATTCTCGCAAAACCGCTCCACAGAACCGCTGTTAACCATTGGTCGTTGAGGAGGCGTATTCTCAAAGGACCCATATCTACAGCTGTGTTAATGGGGGCGTGGTTTGGTAATACACCAATTTGCCCACTATTAGTAGATAAAATGATTTCTTTCACTTCACAATCCCAAATAATTCGTTTAGGAGTCAGTACATAAAGATTTAATTTCATTTCTTCAATTCGCTCTCCTCTTCTAATTTTATAGCTTTCGTGCTAGCTTCATCGATGTTTCCCACCAAATAAAAAGCCTGTTCGGGTAGGCCATCTAATTCTCCGGAAAGGATTAGTTGAAATCCCCTAATTGTTTCTGCAAGACCAACATACTTTCCTGGAGAACCGGTAAAAACTTCTGCCACAAAGAACGGTTGTGATAAGAACCGCTCAATTTTTCGTGCTCTTGCTACAGTTAAACGATCCTCCTCCGATAGTTCATCCAACCCAAGAATTGCGATAATGTCCTGAAGCTCTTTGTAACGTTGTAAAGTTTCCTTAACTCTTTGCGCAGTTTCATAATGTTCGTTGCCAACGATCCGAGGCTGTAACATAGTTGAGGTTGAATCTAAAGGATCTACTGCGGGATAAATACCCTTGGAAGCTAATCCTCTGGAAAGTACAGTAGTAGCGTCCAAATGTGCAAATGTTGTGGCAGGAGCAGGGTCAGTCAAATCGTCCGCAGGTACATAAACTGCTTGGATCGAAGTTATAGATCCCTTTTTGGTAGAAGTAATTCTTTCTTGCAAAGAACCCATTTCTGTACTAAGGGTAGGTTGATAACCCACTGCGGAGGGCATTCGCCCTAATAAGGCGGATACCTCCGATCCTGCTTGAACAAAACGAAAGATATTATCGATGAATAAAAGCACGTCTTGCTTATTAACATCTCGGAAATATTCTGCCATAGTTAGGGCAGTTAAACCAACTCTCATACGAGCTCCCGGCGGTTCATTCATTTGGCCATAGACTAGAGCTACCTTTGATTCCTCAATATTTTTTTCATTAATTACTCCGGATTCCTTCATTTCCATATAAAGATCATTTCCTTCACGAGTCCGTTCCCCGACTCCGCCAAATACAGATACGCCCCCGTGAGCTTTAGCAATGTTATTGATTAATTCCATGATGAGTACTGTTTTACCTACTCCCGCCCCTCCAAATAGTCCGATTTTTCCTCCACGCCGATAAGGAGCTAAAAGATCGACCACCTTAATACCTGTTTCAAAGATAGATAATTTCGTATCTAACTCGATAAAGGCAGGCGCGGATCTGTGAATAGGGAATGTTGCACTAGTATCTACAGGACCCAAATTGTCAATAGGCTCCCCAAGAACGTTAAAAATTCGTCCGAGAGTAGTTCCACCGACTGGAACACTGAGAGGAGCTCCCGTGTCAATCACTTCCATTCCTCTCATCAACCCGTCTGTAGCACTCATAGCTACAGCTCTAACTCGATTATTTCCCAATAATTGTTGTACCTCACAAGTCACATTAATTTGCTTATCAGCAGTGTCTCGACTCTTGACTATCAAAGCGTTATAAATATAAGGCAACTTGCCCGGAGGAAAAGTGATATCCAGCACAGGTCCGATAATTTGATCAATACGCCCTGCGCTTTTTTCTTCAATTGTAGAAACCCCGGGACGCGAAGTAGTAGGATTGGTTTTCATAATTATCACATAATTGTCAAAAAAAAAGAAAAATTTCTTTTTTTTTGTTGAAAAATGCCAAATCAAATCAAAAAAAAAATATCCAAAAATCCAAAAGTCAAAAGGAAATGAATTAGTTAATTCAAAAAATAAAGAAAAGGGGACTAGTACTTGATTTCGTTGCCCAAGCGAATCCCATTCAATCGTTTACTCATGGAATGAGTCCGTTGGAAAGTTCAATCAATCTTTTTTTTCATATACATTTCACCTTTTGTGAAGGATCTGTGCCTACTCTACTTTCCTACCTAGGACTTCGATATATAAAATATATACTACTGTGAAGCATAGATTGCTGTCAACTTAAGAACTTCTAAAATTCTAAAATAAGATTAGGGATTGGTTTGGGTTGCGCTATATCTATCAAAAAGTATACAATAATGATGGATTTGGTGAATCAAATCCATGGTTTAATAACAAACCATGTTAACTTACCACAACAACAAATCAATTCTTATTGAATTCTTATAGTAGAATTACTATAAGATAGAACGTACACAGGGTGTACGCTTTATATACGAATGATTTATATACGAATGAAACATATTCATTAACTTAAGCATACTCTCTTTTTTATTTAATCAGTTAATATTAATTGAATATCCTTCTTTTTAAATTAAGATTTTTGCAAAGGTTTGATTTATGCCTAATGCATATCGAGTAGACCCTGTCATTGCGAGAATTCTTAATTCATGAGTTGTAGGGAGGGACTTATGTCACCACAAACAGAAACTAAAGCAAGTGTTGGATTTAAAGCCGGTGTTAAGGATTATAAATTGACTTATTACACCCCGGAGTACGAAACCAAGGATACTGATATCTTGGCAGCATTCCGAGTAACTCCTCAGCCCGGGGTTCCGCCTGAAGAAGCAGGGGCTGCAGTAGCTGCGGAATCTTCTACTGGTACATGGACAACTGTTTGGACTGATGGACTTACCAGTCTTGATCGTTACAAAGGACGATGCTATCACATCGAGCCCGTTCCTGGGGAGGAAAGTCAATATATCTGTTATGTAGCTTATCCATTAGACCTATTTGAAGAGGGTTCTGTTACTAACATGTTTACTTCCATTGTGGGTAACGTATTTGGTTTCAAAGCCCTACGCGCTCTACGTTTGGAGGATCTACGAATTCCTCCTACTTATTCAAAAACTTTCCAAGGCCCGCCTCATGGTATCCAAGTTGAAAGGGATAAGTTGAACAAGTATGGTCGTCCTTTATTGGGATGTACTATTAAACCCAAATTGGGATTATCCGCGAAAAATTACGGTAGAGCGTGTTATGAGTGTCTACGCGGTGGACTTGATTTTACCAAAGATGATGAAAACGTAAACTCACAACCATTTATGCGCTGGAGAGACCGTTTTGTCTTTTGTGCCGAAGCTATTTATAAAGCACAGGCCGAAACCGGTGAAATCAAGGGGCATTACTTGAATGCGACTGCAGGTACATGCGAAGAAATGATTAAGAGAGCTGTATTTGCGAGGGAATTAGGGGTTCCTATTGTAATGCATGACTACTTAACCGGAGGATTCACCGCAAATACTAGTTTGTCTCATTATTGCCGCGACAACGGCCTACTTCTTCACATTCACCGAGCAATGCATGCAGTTATTGATAGACAGAAAAATCATGGTATGCATTTCCGTGTATTAGCTAAAGCATTGCGTATGTCTGGGGGAGATCATATCCACTCCGGTACAGTAGTAGGTAAGTTAGAAGGGGAACGCGAAATGACTTTAGGTTTTGTTGATCTATTGCGCGATGATTTTATTGAAAAGGATCGTGCTCGCGGTATCTTTTTCACTCAGGATTGGGTATCCATGCCAGGTGTTATACCGGTTGCTTCAGGGGGTATTCATGTTTGGCATATGCCAGCTCTGACCGAAATCTTTGGAGACGATTCCGTATTACAATTTGGTGGAGGAACTTTAGGACACCCTTGGGGGAATGCACCTGGTGCAGCAGCTAATCGGGTGGCTTTAGAAGCTTGTGTACAAGCTCGTAACGAAGGGCGCGATCTTGCTCGTGAAGGTAATGAAATTATCCGACAAGCTTGCAAATGGAGTCCTGAACTAGCCGCAGCTTGTGAAGTATGGAAGGCGATCAAATTCGATTTCGAGCCGGTAGATACCATTTGATTAAGTAGATATAAAGAAGGTTTAAACAAAAAAGAAGCAAAATAGAAAGAAAAAATTCATTTACGAAATGCAGTAATTCTTCCTTATTCTTCTAATTGATTGCAATTAAATTCGGCTCAATCTTTTTTTTTCTAAAAAAAAGATTGAGCCGAATTTAAATAGATCTTGATATGATTATGAAACTTGACAAATCGAGATTCTTCTATTCTATATATCTAGAATATAGAAAGGTATAATACAATAAACAAATAAAAAGAAAAATAGAGTATTATCATACGATAATGGAATCAAATACGGAGTATTTACAGAAAAGAGCCTTCGTTTATTGGGAAAGAATCAATATACTTCTAATGTCGAATCGGGATTCACTAAGACATACGTCTGTAATGCATTGTATGTCCCAGAATAGGTCCCATTCTTCTACCCTTTCCGGGTAGTCGATGGCTATTCACAGCTACTACCTTAACACCAAAGAAGAGTTCGACCCAATGCTTTATGTATGATCATTACCCTTCAACCGGGCTATTCTATTCCACTTCTACTTTTTCATTAAATTTAATGAATGAAATTAAAGGGTATTCTGAAAAAGGTATTTCTTTCATTTTCACAATTGCTTTCTTTTGAATCCAATTTTAAGTTTGATTAGAAGGATAGAAAGGTCATGAGAGTGGGAAAAGCAAAATCTAAATTTTTTAATTAGTTTCCCTTTTTTGCAATTTTCTTATTATTCATTCCATTCATTTTTTTCTTTTTCAAACTAAAAAATACAATAGTCAATATTCCTTATAATAGATATACTTAATTATATCTTAAGAATCTTAAGATATATTTCGAATAGATAGAAATAGTAAATTTGAATTGAGACATCTATTCTATGACGGATTTTCCCTCTATTTTCGTGCCTTTAACAGGCTTAGTATTGCCTGCATTTGGAATGGCTTTTTTATTTCTTTATCTGCAGGAAAATAAAATTGTCTAGAATGGGTGGGGCAAAATTTTCTCAATGTATTTTCAGGATCATAATACAGATATTTTTTAGTGTAAGTAATATAATAGGGTACGTAGCTCTTTATACACACAAATGAAAAACGTCTATGGATGCAGATAGGCTACAAGCATAAATGCATCCATATGCGTAGCCGAGTATAGTGAAGTGGATCCACGAATTTTTTTTGAATAGAAAATCAATGTATCTAACCAATTTTTTTCACAGGAGTACTAGCTGCTGAAGGTGATTTCAGAATCAAAAAAAGTAAAGTCAAAATCATTTAGCTTATTCTCTCAATTTCAATTAACCGCTGTTGGATTTAGTATATCTAATATGAATTGGCGATCAGAACACATATGGATAGAACTCCTAAAAGGTTCTCGAAAAAGAGGTAATTTTTTCTGGGCCTGTATTCTTTTTCTAGGTTCATTGGGATTCTTAACGGTTGGGGCTTCCAGTTATCTTGGTAAGAATATGATATCCGTATTTCCATCTCAACAAATTCTTTTTTTTCCACAGGGGATCGTGATGTCTTTCTACGGAATCGCGGGCCTATTCATTAGCTCCTATTTGTGGTGCACTATTTTGTGGAATGTAGGAAGTGGTTATGACCGATTCGATAGAAAAGAGGGAATAGTGTGCATTTTTCGTTGGGGATTCCCTGGAATAAAACGTCGCGTTTTCTTTCGATTCCTTGTGCGGGATATCCAATCACTTAGAATTCAGGTTAAAGAGGGTCTTTATCCTCGTCGTATCCTTTATATGGAAATCCGGGGCCATGGGGTCATTCCCTTGACTCGTACTGATGAGAAGTTTTTTACTCCACGAGAAATTGAACAAAAAGCTGCCGAATTAGCCTATTTCTTGCGCGTACCAATTGAAGTATTTTGAGTGCCAATTGCAATTTTTTTTTTCAATTGTAAGGGGATTCCCAAGTATTTATCTAAAGGAAGGAACAAACTCGGATAAGAGAAAATTGCTTCTAATTTGTTTTGTCCAAGTGAGATATATGGCATAATTTAGATCTAAGAAAGAACCCAATAGAAAGAAATTCCACTAATATACAAAAAGAGAAATAGATATAAACACAAGGTCTCAAACCTTGTTATAGAATTTTTGTTTTGCTTCAAAGAAAAGAACTATCATATAGAGTCAGCGAATGAAATAGAGTCAGCGAATGAAGTGGATTCATTAACAACTCAATTTACAGATCAAAAATGAAAAAAAAGAAAGCATTGCCTTCTTTCCTATATCTTGTATTTATCCTACTTTTACCCTGGGTAGTTTCTTTCTCTTTTAACAAATGTCTGGAACTTTGGATTAAGAATTGGTGGAATACCAGGCAATCCGAAACTCTCTTAACTGATATTCAAGAGAAAAGGATTCTAGAAGGATTTATAGAATTAGAAGAACTTTTTTTCTTGGACGAAATGATAAAAGAGAAACCGAAGACACATGTACAAAAACCTCCTATAGGAATACACAAGGAAATAATACAATTGGCCGAAATAGATAATGAGGATCATCTCCATATCATTTTGCATTTCTCGACGAATCTAATCTGTTTGGCTATTCTAAGTGGTTCTTTTTTTCTGGGTAAAGAGGAACTTGTCATTTTGAATTCTTGGGTTCAGGAATTCTTCTATAACTTAAATGACTCAACAAAAGCTTTTTTTATTCTTTTAGTCACAGATTTTTTTGTTGGATTTCACTCCACCCGCGGTTGGGAACTACTAATTCGTTGGGTCTACAACGATCTTGGATGGGCTCCTAACGAGCAAATTTTCACTATTTTTGTTTGTAGTTTTCCCGTGATTCTAGACACGTTTTTGAAATTTTGGGTCTTTTTTTGTTTAAACCGTCTATCTCCTTCGCTTGTAGTAATTTATTATTCAATTAGTGAAGCATAAACTCACTTATTGGATTTCTTAATATTAATCAAATTCGCGTCTTTCTTCCTTTAGAAGGAAAGCGTTTTCCTTTTTAGCAAAATTCTTTCTATTTCTACCTGCTCAAGGTATTCATCATTCCAGTACAACTATTGCAGTAGAATGACAACAGACTCGTGTATAGGGAACTAGATTAGGTTAGCTACCTATCTAATTTATTGTAGAAATTCCGGGATCCGCGATTGGACATGGAAAATAGAAATACTTTTTCTTGGTTAAAGGAACAGATGATTCGATCGATTTCTGTATCGATCATGATATACGTAATAACTCGGACATCCATTTCAAATGCATATCCCATTTTTGCGCAGCAGGGTTATGAAAACCCGCGGGAAGCAACTGGACGAATTGTATGTGCTAATTGCCATTTAGCTAATAAGCCCGTGGATATTGAAGTTCCCCAAGCTGTGCTTCCCGATACTGTATTTGAGGCAGTTCTTCGAATCCCTTATGATATGCAGCTGAAACAAGTTCTTGCTAATGGGAAAAAGGGAGGGTTGAATGTAGGTGCTGTTCTTATTTTGCCCGAGGGATTCGAATTAGCGCCGCCCGACCGTATTTCTCCTGAGTTGAAAGAAAAGATAGGAAATCTATCTTTTCAGAGTTATCGTCCCAATAAAAAAAATATTCTTGTGATAGGCCCTGTTCCCGGTAAGAAATATAGTGAAATTGTCTTTCCCATTCTTTCCCCCGATCCCGCTACGAAAAAAGACGTTCATTTCTTAAAATATCCCATATATGTAGGGGGAAACCGAGGAAGGGGACAAATCTATCCTGATGGTAGCAAGAGTAACAATACGGTTTATAATGCTACGTCAACAGGCATAGTAAAAAAAATACTACGTAAAGAAAAGGGGGGATATGAAATATCCATCGTCGATGCGTCGGATGGACGCCAAGTGATTGATATTATACCTCCTGGGCCAGAACTTCTTGTTTCAGAGGGGGAATCGATCAAGCTTGATCAACCATTAACAAGCAATCCTAATGTGGGCGGGTTTGGTCAGGGGGATGCAGAAATAGTGCTTCAGGATCCATTGCGCGTCCAAGGCCTTTTGTTCTTCTTCGCATCTGTTATTTTGGCACAAGTTTTTTTGGTTCTCAAAAAGAAACAGTTTGAAAAAGTTCAATTGTACGAAATGAA